CATATCTATCCCCAGTTTTTTTTAAATTTTTTAAAAACTGGGTTTGGAAAAGTTTTTTATCGTTATATAAACAAATGTGCATTGGTACATTAAATTTTCCCGGGATTTTGGATTAGATCAGGATTTTCTGATGTTTTTTTATTGAAGTTGGGCGGATTTTATTTATATTAATAATAAAATAATAATGTTGTTGGTACATAGATCTGATAAATTGGAAGATTGAGTTGATTTTAAGATTTGCAAGGATTTGGTTGTTGATTTTTGATGATTCCGGGTGTTTTTTGGGATCGCCAAATGTTTGGAGGGTATTTTAGGTACCGAGGGCCTGTCGTCCTTAAAATAGTAATTTTATTTTATGTATGATAGACTTGAAATGGGTGTCAAACATGTATTTTTGGTGATTGATACCTTGATTTTAAGATTTGCAAGGATTTGGTTGTTGATTTTTGATGATTCCGGGTGTTTTTTGGGATCGCCAAATGTTTGGAGGGTATTTTAGGTACCGAGGGCTTACATTCGAGATGAAAAAGGATTTTTCATTCATCGAATTTTGTAAGTTTTGTGATTGTGGGCGGATTTTATTTCTTAAGGTACCAATGTTGTAAAGTATACATTATAAAAAAAAAAATAATAATTTTAAATTCTTAATTTTTTAGAGCATTTTATGGTGACTTTAGTCATATTTATCAATTAATTTTGGTATGCTCTATGGGGATTATCTAAGTTTTCTTATTTAATCTTTACATTTATGTAATTCTTATATAAATGTAATCTATATCTGATATAGAACCCCCCCCCCCCAATCCTATCCGGGTATGATACTATTTAAGGGAGCATGGTAGTAGACAGCATATGGTAGTAGGGAGAGAGAAGGAGTCTATGGGTAAGGATGAGCCTAGCGGTATGTAAATATTTCCTAATAGGGGAAACTCAGAATATATAATTTCTGGAATCACACGTATTGCACGGGCAAGGCCTCGATATGGTTCTACGTCAAAGTAGAAACATATAGGTATATAACATTCAAATTTAATCATGAAAGATTTTGTGGTTGGAAATGAACGTTCCACGATATAATGGAATAATTTTATCTATGGATACAGTTTAACCATGTAAAATATTTAATAAGTAGTTACAATTTAATATCCTATCTATATATGTTACAGAGAAAGTGGACACCACCTGAGAGGGAGGTCGCCACGCCCCGCGTGGGGAGAGCCGGAGAGGGGGGGGAAACATCGATAATGTACCAATAATAAAATTATGTGTTTCCAAAGTTTGATTTTGGCTTATGAAATTTATTTTATAATGATTGTACATGTAAATTTTTGTATGATTTCAGATATCCTAAATGGTGGGATTGATTACTCGCAGTTTTTTATTTTAATATCTTGGATAGTTCCAGAATTAGTTAATTATAGAAGTTTTGACCAAAATTGTGCCAGCAGTCGCGGTTATACAATGGAAGCAAATAAATTTTTTTGGGTTGTATTTAATTTAATTTGGAATATTTAATTTTTGAATTTTTAGGTGAAATTAAGATTTGATATAGAATATGTTTTATGATTAAATATGAAAATTCAATATGAAACTAGGATTAGATACCCTATTATTATGAATTGTAAATTTAATAATCTTAGTATTAATAGTTGTAGATCTTTAAATTAAAAGAATTTGGCGGTAATTTAGTCTTTTCAGAGGAACCTGCCCTGTAATTGATAATCCACGATGAATTTCACTTTATCCTTGTTTGTATACCTCTGTCATTGAATGTTTTATTAGGATAATTTTCTTTAATTTTTATTGAAATTAATGTCAGGTCAAGGTGCAGCTATGGTAAAGAAGAGGTGGGTTACATTAAATTTATTTATGGAGATAATTATGTAAATGTTATTGAAATAGGATTTGAAAGTAAGTTCCATTAGAATATGGAGTTGATTTTAGCTCTAAATTATGTACACATCGCCCGTCGCTCTCATTTAATTAAGATGAGATAAGTCGTAACAAAGTAGGTTTATCGGAAGATGTGCCTAGAAAGTTAAACAAGATATAGCTTTAAGTGAGCGTTATTATTTACATTAATAATTAGGTTGTGCAATTCAACATGTCTTGAAACTTTACAGTTATTATAAATTTAATTTTTGGATGTTTCTTAGAAATAACTTGTATTTTTAGTATTTTTTTGTGAAGTAATAGGTTTAATTATAGTGTATAGTACTGTGAAGGAACCTGTGTGAATTGGTTATAAGTAATTTTAATTTGATGTACCTTTTGTATCAGGGTTAATTAAATTATTATATTTATATATATATCCCGAAATTAAAAGAGATAAAATTAAATATTAGTTTATGTTTCATAATAATTTATGATTTAATTTTAGTAATGAAATGTTATTCGTTTTTAAATATCTGGTTTTCAAAGAGTTAAATTTAATTTAGGCTTTCATATTTATATATAGTAATTATATTCTATTATTATTAGTAAAGTTATTATTATCAGGGATAAGCTTGATATTAGTTCTATAATTTAGAGCGATAAATGGGGATTTTGTGGGCTTGAAGTCAGTCATCATTAATTTCGTTATAGAATAATTACTTAAAGTATTTATTTTTTTTGATTTAGTATTTTATTTGAATTATAAATTTAATAATTCTATTTATGTAAAAATGATTAAATTAGTATTAATGGGAATTAAGTTATAGTAACTCGGCAAGTATATTACTCACCTGTTTAACAAAAACATGTCTTTTTGAGTATTATATAAGGTCTAACCTGCCCAATGAGGAATTGAATGGCTGCGGTATTCTAACCGTGCTAAGGTAGCATAATCATTTGTCTTTTAATTGAGGGCTTGTATGAAAGGTTGAATGAAGTAATAACTTTCTTTAATTTAATTTATGAATTAAATTTTTTAGTCAAAAAGCTAAAATATTTTTATTGGACGAGAAGACCCTATAGATCTTTACAGGTTATTAAATTTGATAATTTGGGGAATTACTTATTTTTAATTAATATCTTGTTTGGTTGGGGTGATTGTAGAATTTTATGAACTTCTATTGTTTAGTTTTCAATAATTATTGTTTTATTGATCCATATATAATGATTAAAAGATTAAGTTACCTTAGGGATAACAGCGTAATTCTTTCGGAGAGTTCATATTGATGAAGGAGTTTGCGACCTCGATGTTGGATTAAAATAAGTATTAGGTGTAGCAGCTTAATAACTAGGTCTGTTCGACCTTTAAAGTTTTACATGATCTGAGTTCAGACCGGCGTAAGCCAGGTCAGTTTCTATCCATAATCTGTTTATGGATTTTAGTACGAAAGGACCAAATTCATGAAATAATTTTTTTATATTGATTAATATTACTATTTTGGCAGATTAGTGCAATAAATTTAGAATTTATTTATGTAGATTATTCTACAATTAGTAATTTTTTTAGTTTCTTATTTGCTCATTTTAATCTGTGTTTTGGTCTCAGTTGCTTTTACTACTTTGTTAGAACGAAAGGTTTTAGGTTATATTCAGCTTCGTAAGGGGCCTAATAAGGTAGGTTATATAGGTATCTTGCAGCCTTTTTCTGATGGGATTAAATTATTTTTTAAGGAGCAAACTTATCCTTATTTTTCTAATTTTTTAATTTATTATTTTACTCCTGTTTTTATGTTGTTTTTGTCTTTTATTATATGGGTTCTTTTTCCCTTTTTAATTAATATTTATAGTTTTAATTTTGGGATTTTATTTTTTTTATGTTGTACAGGGATGGGAGTTTATGGAGTTTTATTGTCAGGTTGAAGATCTAATTCTAATTATGCCCTTTTAGGGGGGTTACGTTCAGTGGCTCAAACTGTCTCCTATGAAGTAAGAATAGCTTTAATTATTATTTGTTTGGTTGTTTTTATTTATAGTTTTAATTTTATTGATTTTATAAAGTATCAATATTATGTTTGGTTTGTTTTTTTTTCGTTTCCATTATTTTTTTGTTGGTTTTCTTCTTGTTTGGCCGAAACTAATCGTTCTCCGTTTGATTTTGCTGAGGGGGAATCTGAATTGGTTTCTGGATTTAATGTTGAGTATAGTAGAGGTGGTTTTGCTTTTATTTTTTTGTCTGAATATATAAATATTATTTTTATAAGACTTTTAAGTTGTATTATTTTTTTGGGTTGTGATTTGAATTCTATCTTTTTTTTTATTAAATTGACTTTGGTTGTTTTTATATTCATTTGAGTTCGGGGAACTTTGCCTCGTTATCGTTATGATAAATTAATGTATTTAACTTGAAAGCTATTTTTACCTCTTTCTTTGAATTATTTAATTTTTTTTCTTGGTGTTATTATATTTATTATAATTAGTTAGATGTTGATTTTATTCTTTTAAGTGAATTAAAAATAATAAAGTTTTGGGTAGCAGGGGGCATATTTGCACTCTTTTAAGTGAATTATTAAGTTAATAAAGGATTCATCCTTTTTCTTATATTTTCAAAATATATGCTTGGGAATAAGCTAATTAACTAAACAATTTTATCTCATAGTTTTAATGTTATGGGGTTAATAATAAAATATCTAAAATATAGAACTGTAAGGATCTGACCTGTTAAAATGTAAGGTTCTTCGGCAGGGCGAGCCCCAATTCAAGTTAACAATAATAATATGGCGGCTAATGTTCAGAATAGAATCTGGTTTGCAGGGTAAAATTTCAGTCCTTGAAATTTACATACATTAGTAAATGGGAGAATTGCAATAATTAAAATTGAAAGCACTATAGCGATTACTCCTCCTAATTTGTTAGGAATTGATCGTAAAATAGCGTAAGCAAATAAAAAATATCATTCTGGTTGGATGTGAACTGGTGTTACAAGTGGATTTGCCGGGATAAAATTTTCTGGATCTCCTAGGATTCGTGGTTCTCATAAATTTAATAAAACGAAAAATATTATGGTAATAATAACTCCTATCAAGTCTTTAATAGAAAAGTATGGGTGGAAGGGAATTTTATCTAGATCTCTTTTTAGTCCTAAGGGATTATTAGATCCTGTTTGGTGCAAAAATAATAAATGAATTATAGTTAAAGCTGCAATAATAAATGGTAGGAGAAAGTGGAGAGCAAAAAATCGGGTTAGTGTGGCATTATCTACAGAAAATCCTCCTCATAATCATTTAACTAATTCATTACCAAGGTAAGGAATCGCAGATAGTAAGTTTGTAATGACTGTTGCTCCTCATAATGATATTTGCCCTCAGGGTAAAACATATCCGAGGAATGCAGTTCCTATAATTACAAATAATATAATTACACCTACTATTCAGGTTATTATTAGTTTATATGATCCATAATAAATTCCTCGTCCAATATGTAAATATAAACAGATAAAGAATAAAGATGCTCCATTAGCGTGTACTCTTCGGAGTAATCAGCCGTTATTTACGTCTCGACAGATATGAACAACTCTTTTAAAAGCTAGTTCAATATCACCTGTATAGTGTATGGCTAGAAGTACTCCTGTGATAATTTGGATTATTAAACATATACTTAATAACGATCCAAGATTTCATCAAAGTGAAATTCTTGATGGGGCAGGCAAATCAATCAATGAATTATTTATAATTTTAATTAATGGATGGGTTTTTCGTAAAGGTTTGTTCATTAGTTTTTTGACCGTAAGGGGCCATCATATACGTTTACAACATAGGAGACGGCAATTATAGTGATGAATAGGTATCTTACGAGAACAATAGTAATTGTTATATTATGGAGGCTAAATAGTTTAATTAAGGCCATAATTTGTTCATTTCTTATTATATTCTTTTTTATTGTGGATCATATTCTTCTTAATTTTAATTGATCCACGATAAAAAAGAGAAGGATGGAGGAAGTGAATACTCTTACGGTAACAAATGATAGGGATATCGATGTATAAAATTTTTCGTTTGAGGCTACTCTTGCTATATAAATAAATAAAACTAGCATGCCTCTTAATATTGAAATAAGGAGAATGTAGGAGAATCAGAATATGTTAATAATTAATCCTGTAATTATTGATACTAATATTGTTTGGATAATTAAAGTTAATCCTATACTTAATGGGTGTTTAGTTGTTATGAATATTATTCTTGTCATTATTGAGGTTATTATTAATATTTCAGTAAGTAGTTTAATTAAAATGTTAATTTTGGGGATTAACGATGAGCGTATGCTTCTTTCTGAAGTTTTAAAGATTATTTTCTATCTATGATTTACAAGATCATTATTTTTTTTAAACTATTAAAACTAGTGGATATAATATATTATGTGGTTTTTTTATTTATGGCTTTTTCTGGTTTATTTATTTTTTGTTCTATACGTAAGCATCTTTTGTTAACTTTGTTGAGTTTAGAGTTTTTGGTCTTATCTTTGTATTTTTTGTTTTTTTTGTTTTTAACTTTTTTTAGTTTATCTTATTATTTTATTTTAGTATTTTTGACTTTTGCTGTTTGTGAAGGTGCTATGGGTTTAGGTATTTTAGTTACTATTATTCGTTGTCATGGTAATGATAATGTTTCTAGACTTTCAATTTTGGGATGATAAGTATATTATTATTTTTGTTCTTTTTGATTCCTGGGTGTTTGTTGGGCATATGATGATTTGTTTGTTTTTATTTAGTTTTGGGGATGTTTTTTTATTTTAATTTTTACTGATTTTCTTCTTATATAAGAATATTAAGATACTCATTTGGGGGTGATGTTTTATCTATATGTTTAGTTTTTTTGAGTTTTTGGATCGTATTTTTGATGATTCTTGCTAGATATTCTATTTATATTAAAAATAATCATAGGGTTGAGTTTCTTTTAGTGAATATCTTATTGTTGATGTGTTTAATTTCTTCTTTTACAACTTCTAATTTATTTCTTTTTTATGTGTTTTTTGAGTCTTCTTTAATTTGTACTTTATTTTTAATTTTTGGTTGGGGGTATCAGCCTGAGCGTTTAAGAGCTGGGTTTTATTTATTATTTTATACAATGTTTGCTTCCTTGCCTTTACTTTTAAGTATTTTTTATATTCAGAGGGTTTCTTTAAGCCTATTTTATTTCTTGATTTCTTTAGATTTTAATTTTTTTCTTTATTTATCTTTAATTTTTGCCTTTTTAATTAAGATACCTATAATTTTTGTTCATTTTTGACTTCCTAAAGCTCATGTTGAGGCTCCTATCTCAGGTTCTATAATTTTGGCTGGGGTTTTATTGAAGTTGGGCGGGTATGGTCTTATACGTGTTTTGTTTTTTTTGCATGATTATTCTGTGAATTATAGTTTTTTTTGAATTGGTTTAAGACTTTATGGTTCTTTTATGGTAGGTTGTTTGTGTATATATCAGGTTGATATTAAGTCTTTAATTGCTTATTCTTCTGTAGCTCATATAGGTTTAGTTTTGTGCGGTATCTTTTCTTTAAATATTTGAGGTTTGTATGGTTCATTAGTTTTAATAATTGGACATGGTCTTTGTTCTTCTGGTTTGTTTTGTTTGGCAAATATTATTTATGAGCGTGTTGGTAGACGAAGATTTATTATTAATAGGGGTTTAATTGTTTTTATGCCTTCTTTATCTCTGTTTTGATTTATTTTAAGAGCTAATAACATAGCTTCTCCTATTTCTTTAAATTTATTAGGTGAAATTATATTAATTAATGGTTTAATAGGGTGGGATTCTTTAAGTTTCATCTTTTTAGGCCTTTCGTCTTTTTTAAGATGTTGTTACAGAATTTATTTGTATTCTTATGTTCAGCATGGTTCTTATTATGCTGGAAGATTAACATTTGGGTTTAATTTATTTCGGGAGTATTTGTTAATTTTATTTCATTTATTGCCATTAAATTTATTAATTATGAAGTGTGATATTTTTGTTTTATGAATTTAGATTTAAGTAGTTTAATTAGAATAATAATTTGTGGAGTTATAGGTATTGTTTAAAATCTTAAATCTTGTTGAATATGGTTTCTGTTTATATTTTAGGTAGATTTTTTTTATTTTTGGTTAGAGTTGTATTATTTTTTTTTGGGTGTTTATTTTTAGTGAATGAATATGTTGTTTTCTTGGATTGGGAATTTTTATCTTTTAGAGGATGTAATATAACTATGACTTTTTTATTTGATTGAATGTCTCTAATTTTTGTTAGTTGTGTCTTTTTGATTTCTTCTATAGTAATTTATTACAGTGAGAGTTATATAGTTTCTGATAAAAATAGGGTTCGTTTCTATTTTTTGGTTTTTTTATTTGTAATATCTATAATAATAATAGTTATTAGTCCTAATTTAATTAGAATTTTAATTGGTTGGGATGGATTAGGTTTAGTTTCTTATTGTTTAGTTATTTATTTTCAGAATTTTAAGTCATATTCTGCTGGTATATTAACTATTTTAGCTAATCGTATTGGAGATGTTGCTATTTTATTATCTATTGCTTGAATATTGAATTATGGAAGATGACATTATATTTATTATGTGGGTACATGGGACTATTGAGGATTGTACTTGGTTTCTTTAATTGTTTTAGCAGGTTTCACAAAGAGAGCTCAGATTCCATTTTCTTCATGATTGCCAGCTGCAATGGCAGCACCAACTCCGGTGTCTTCTTTAGTTCATTCTTCTACTTTAGTAACTGCGGGTGTTTATTTATTGATCCGATTTTCTGATTTATTATTAAATATTAATTGTTGATTTATTTTGGGGTTGTCTTTAATGACAATAACTATGGCGGGTTTAAGAGCTAACGTGGAATATGATTTAAAGAGGGTAATTGCTCTTTCGACTTTAAGACAGTTGGGTTTAATAATATCGATTTTATTTTTAGGATTTCCTGTTTTAGCATTTTTACATTTATTAACTCATGCCTTTTTTAAGGCGTTGTTATTTATATGTGCTGGGGCTATAATTCATTGTATAAGTGATTCTCAGGATATGCGTCATATGGGCGGAGTTGTTAATCAGTTACCTTTTACGTGTGCTTGTTTTTGTATTTCTAATCTATCTCTTTGTGGGTTTCCTTTTATGGCTGGATTTTATTCTAAGGATATTATTATTGAAACTATAACAAGTTCTATAGATAATTTTGTTATTTACTTGTTTTTTTTTATTTCTGTGGGTACTACAGTTTCTTATACCTTTCGTTCTATTAATTTTTGTTTGTTTAGAGGGGTTAATATACATGTTTGTCAAAATTATGCTGAGGATAGTATTATAATAAAGTCTATGATTATTTTATCTTTTTTGGCTATTTTTAGTGGGAGAATATTATCTTGATTAGTTTTTTCTATACCTTGTTTATTTTTCTTTCCTTTTCATTTAAAAATTATACCTTTAGTTTTTGTTTTATTAGGTGCTTGAATCGGGATTGAGCTTTCAAGCCGAGCTAAGCTCATATCCGGATTGGTGTTTGGATTATTTATAAGATCTATGTGGTTTTTAACCTTTTTAAGAACTAGGATGATTTATGGTAATTTTTTGTATTTATCTAAAAGTTATATTAAGGCCATGGATTATGGTTGGGGTGAATTCTTAGTTTCAAAGTCTTCTTTGGCTGTAAGTTCTAAATTGAGACAGGTTGTTAGTTTTTATCAATATAATAATGTTAAGGTTTTCTTGTTAATTTATTTGTTGATGATTATATTTTTTATAATTTAAAATTTAGATAGCTTAAATTTAAAGCAAAGTATTGAAGATACTTGGATAAGAATTTTCTTTTTAAATATATTTATTCATAGAAAATTTAATTTTCCTCTTTTCATTGAAAATGAAATGTTTTTGTAAACTATATGAATAAGAGAAAAACGGAATTTAACCGCTTTAAAAGATAGTTAGCAGCTTCTTTTAGAACTTCATTCTCTTTTAATTGGATTTAATAAATCATTTATTTCATTAACAATGAAATGCCTCTAGTTTGGCTTCAATTAAATAAGTAAGGAGAAGTTTTCTCTTTGTTTTAGGTCGAAACTAAATGTATTTATTACTTCATTACTTCTTGTGAGAAAGACTAATAAGTACTTTTTAATTGCAAATTAAATGTTATTTTTAACTACATTCCCGAGTTATTTTATTCATTCTAGGACTCCATTGTTTCATTCGTGGTAAAGCCCTCCAATTAAAATAATAATGAATATAGATATTGTAATGAATCAATAGATTAAGGGGTCTGTTTTTATAATAGAAATGATCGGTAAAATAATTACGATTTCAATGTCAAAGATTAAAAATAGGACTGCAATTAAAAAGAATTGGATAGAAAAGGGTATGCGTGATGATCTTTTTGGGTCAAAGCCGCATTCGAATGGTGATATTTTTTCTCGGTCTAGAATTGATTTTTTAGAGATTACTGTGCATGCTAGTATTAGAATTAATGAGATTGAAATTGCTATTATTGCGGATAATATAATTTTTATTATTACCTTTTTTAAATCATAAACCTTTTAATTGGAAGTTAATTATACTTTTTATACTAAAAAGGTAACTACCTCATCAATAAATTGAGATATATAAGAATAACCATACGACGTCCACAAAGTGTCAGTATCATGCTGCGGCTTCGAATCCAAAGTGGTGTTTTCTTCTAAAATGACATCAAATATGTCGTAGAAGGCATACGAGTAAGAACGTAGTTCCAATAATGACATGGATTCCATGGAACCCTGTTGCTATAAAGAAGCATGATCCATAAATTGAATCACTAATAGTGAATCTAGATTCGTAGTATTCAAATCCTTGTAGTAGAGTAAAATAAATTCCTAGAATAACAGTAATGAAGAGGGCTTGTGTTGATTGTGAATGATTTCTTTCTATTAATCTGTGGTGGGCTCATGTAACTGTAATGCCTGAACATAAAAGAATTATTGTGTTAAGAAGAGGGATTTGTATTGGATCAAATGTTAAAATTCCTTTTGGAGGTCATATTATTCCAATTTCGATTGTTGGTGATAAACTTCTATGGAAGAAGCCTCAAAAAAAGGAAATGAAGAAGAATACTTCTGAAATAATGAATAGGATTATTCCTAATTTAAGTCCATTAGTAACAGCGATTGTATGCTTTCCTTGGTATGTTCCTTCTCGAGCGATATCTCGTCATCATTGAATTATTGTTAATATAAGAATAAAAATACCTAGAAGGTATAAAGTGATGTCATTTTTATGAAATCAGCTGATTATTCCTGATGTTAAAGTTATTGCTCCAATGGATCCAGTCAATGGTCATGGTCTATAATCTACTAAGTGATAAGGGTGATTGTTTATACTCATAAGCTACTTCTCTAGTATATAATGTTCTTAATATAGAAAATACATATGCTTGAATAACTGAGACGGCTATTTCGAAAATTATAAGAATAAGTTGTGCGGAGAAAATGATTGGAATTATATGAGTTTCGGTACTTAACATGTTGTTTCCTAATAATGATATAATTAAATGTCCTGCAATTATGTTTGCCATTAACCGGATTGCCAGCGATCCTGGTCGAACAATATTTCTAATTGTTTCAATACATGCTATGAATGGTGTTAAAATGGCAGGTGTCCCTTCTGGAATTAAATGAGCTAATATATGTTGTGTTTGATTAATTCATCCGAAAATTATTAATGATAGTCAGAGAGGTAGGGCTAAGGTTAATGTGTAAGTTAAATGTCTTGATCTTGTAAATATGTATGGTAGTAGCCCTAAAAGGTTATTAAATAAAATAAATGTAAACAGTGAAATAAAAATAAGAGTGAATCCTACATTATGAGGTCCAATAAGAACTTGAAATTCTTGATGAAGTTTAAAGTGAATATTCTTTAAAATTAAATTGTATCGTGATGGAATAATTCAGAATGTGATTGGGATGAGGGCGATTCCAATAATGGTTCTAATTCAGTTGAAAGATGTATTAATGGATGTGGCAGGATCAAATGTTGAGAATAGATTTGTTATCATTTTCAATTTATTTTTGGCATTAATTTTTTATCTTTTTCTATTAATGTTGGGTTATAATAGTTTTGGAAGTGTAAGATTATAAAGATGGAAATAAATGATAATGTAAATGTAAAAAATATAGAAGTTCATCATATAGGAGCTATTTGTGGCATATAAGAAGTATTAAATATAATATTTTTAGTCTGACAGTCTAATGTTTTAGTATTAAACTAACTTCTTCATTAAGGGTAATTGTTAAATACCATGTTTTGGTTTAAGAGACCATTACTTACATTTCAGTCACTTAATGAGTTATTCTTTAACCAGTTTGTGAATTGATTTATATTTACACTTTCAATAACAATTGGCATAAATCTGTGATTTGCTCCACAAATTTCTGAGCATTGGCCGAATATTAGTCCGGGTCGGTTAATGGAGAATCTTCCTTGGTTTAATCGTCCAGGAGTTCCATCAATTTTAATTCCAAGATTAGGAATTGTTCATGAGTGAAGAACATCTGCGGCAGTTACTAGAATACGAATTTGTGTATTTATGGGTAAGACAATACGGTTATCTACATCTAGAAGTCGGAAGTCTGATATTTCTAGGTCGTTAGTTGGTTTTATATATGAATCGAATTCAATGTTTGAAAAATCTGAATATTCATAACTTCAATATCATTGGTGTCCAATGGATTTAATGGTAACTAGGGGGTTATTGATTTCATCTATTAAGTATAGAATTCGTAATCTTGGAAGTGCAATAAAGATTAAGGTGATGGCTGGTAGAATTGTTCATACTAGTTCGATTATTTGTCCTTCTAATAAATATCGATTGATTAATTTATTTGTGAAGAGAGAAGATATTATATATCCTACTAAAATAGTAATTATAATTAGGATTATTAGTGTATGATCATGGAAAAAGATCAATTGTTCTATTAATGGAGAATTAGCGTCCTGAGTTCCTAAATTAGATCAAGTTGCAATTCTTAATAAAAGAGTAATTCTTTATAAATGAAGCTTAAATTCATTGCACTTCTTCTGCCACATTAAGAAGAGCTAATAATTGGAATCTCGGAATAAGAATGTTCGGATGGAGGATATTTTTGGAATCATTCTACGTTTGTGGATAGTCTTTGTTGGAATAAAATTTGTCGTTTTGAAATTATACTTTCTCAAATGATAAATAGGAATAAAATAATTCCGATCAATGAAATTGTTCTTCCTAGAGAAGAAATAATGTTTCAGCAAAGAAATCTATCTGGATAATCAGAATATCGTCGGGGCATGCCTCTTAGTCCAAGGAAGTGTTGTGGGAAAAATGTTATGTTTACTCCTAAGAATATAATTGTAAATTGAATTTTTAATCATAAGGGGTTAAGTGTTAATCCTGTGAATAGTGGGTATCATTGAATAAAGCCTCTTATAATTGCAAATACAGCTCCTATTGATAAGACATAATGGAAATGTGCTACTACATAATAAGTGTCGTGTAAAATAATATCAATTCTTGAATTTGCTAAGATTACTCCTGTTATTCCTCCAATAGTGAATAGGAATACAAATCCTAGGGCTCATAAAATTCTTGGAGAGTAATTTAATATTCTACCATGCAAAGTGGCTAGTCATCTAAAGATCTTAATACCTGTCGGTACGGCAATGATTATTGTGGCAGATGTAAAGTATGCTCGTGTGTCCACGTCTATTCCAACAGTAAATATATGATGAGCTCAAACAATAAATCCTAAAAGTCCGATAGCTAATATTGCGTAAATTATGCCTAGGGCTCCAAATGCTTCATTTTTACCTGTTTCTATGGCAAGAATGTGGGAAATTAATCCGAATCCGGGTAAAATTAAAATATATACTTCAGGGTGTCCAAAAAATCAAAATAAATGTTGATAAAGGATTGGGTCACCTCCCCCAGCTGGGTCAAAGAATGAGGTATTAAAATTTCGATCAGTCAATAATATGGTAATTGCACCTGCTAAAACAGGTAGTCTTAATAATAGTAATAGGGCTGTAATTCCAACAGATCAAACAAATAATGGAATTCGTTCTGGAGTTATTCCTGCTGGTCGTATATTAATAATTGTTGAAATAAAGTTTACTGCTCCTAGAATTGATGACACACCTGCTAAGTGTAGCGAAAAAATTGCTAAATCAACAGAGGCTCCTCTATGGGCGATATTTCTTGATAGTGGGGGGTATACTGTTCATCCAGTTCCAGCACCTCTCTCAACGAGGCTTGAGGCCAGTAATAGAGTAAGGGATGGGGGGAGTAATCAGAATCTTATGTTATTTATTCGTGGAAAGGCTATGTCAGGGGCACCAATTATTAGGGGTACTAATCAATTTCCGAATCCTCCAATTATAATTGGTATAACTATGAAGAAAATTATGACAAAAGCGTGTGCTGTTACGATTACATTGTAAATTTGATCATCACCAATAAATGGGCCTGGTTGTCCAAGTTCAATACGAATAATTCAGCTTAATGATGTACCTAATATTCCGGCTCAGGTTCCTAGTAGAAAATAAAGAGTTCCAATATCTTTGTGGTTGGTTGAGAATAGTCATTTATTCATGAAGTAAAGTGGCTGAAATATAGGCGATAAATTGTAAATTTATTTATGATTAAAAGAATCCTTTACTAGGCTTTATAGTCAATGAAATGATATCAGACTGCAATTCTGAAGTAGCAATATGCTAAAGCTTAGGCTTGTAACTAAATTAAAGAGTAAAGCTTACATTAATTTCTGTAATTTTAACTTTGAAGGTTAATAGTTTTTTTAACTTAAAGCTTTAAAAGCTAAGTGTTAAAACTACAGGAAGGGAGATATTAATTATAAGCATTAACATAATTAAATTTCTGTTTATTTCATTAGTCTGATATCATTTCATTGATGATGAATTAATTAAAAGGGTTGATCTAATTAGTCGGAGATAATAAAATAGCGTAATTAATGATGATACAATTATAATTATAAGAGTTGTAATTGATCTTGATGTGATTATTGCTTGAATGACTAGTCATTTTGGTAAAAATCCAATGAATGGAGGCATTCCCCCTAATCTTAAGAATAAGGTGATAATTAGTGACTTTTCTATGAATGATGAATTTAATCTTAAAAGCTGATTAATATGAAATGAATAATACTCTTGTAATATAATAACTATTATTAATGTGATAAGTGAATAAATTAATCAATATAACGGTCATATTTCGTTATTAAATTTTATGCAAGCTATTGTCCATCTTAGATGGTTAATAGATGAATAACCTATAATTTTACGAATTGAGGTTTGGTTTAGACCTCCAATAGATCCGGTTATGGCGGTAATTATAATAATAACAACTGGCATTCTGCTAATAACGTGGGACAAAATAAATAAGGGAGCAATTTTTTGCCCAATTATTAAAATGAAACAGTTTGACCAAGTTGCTTTTTCTATAATTTCCGGAAACCAGAAATGGAATGGAGGCACTCCTAGTTTAATTAATATTCTAAATATTAATATTGTATTAAATAATTCTTCTCTTATTAAGGGAGTCATCATAAAAGAAGAGTTTAATAATACAGATATTAATATTAAAATAGAACCTAAACTTTGAGTTAAAAAATAAATTATACATCTTTCAGAAGATGAATTGTTCTTAGATCTGAAAAGGATAGGAATAAACGAAATTAAATTTATTTCAAGGCCTATTCATATTCCTAACCATCTTTCAGATCTAATAACAATAACAATTCTGATAGCTATAATAAACAAAAAAAATATTTTTCTTGTATTTAAAATTAAAAAGAAGAAGATTTTACTTCTATGATCAGGGTATGAACCTGGTAGCTTAAATTAGCTTATCTTTTTATATTTTAGTGTATGATGCACAGAAAGTTTTGAACTTTCAGGGTATAGTTTAAATCTATAAAGTATAATAGGGGTATATTTATACATATTCTATTCTATCAAAATAGTCCTTTTTATTCAGGCACCCTATC